AAAAAAAAAAAAAAAAAAAAAAAAAAAAAAAAAAAAAAAAAAAATTAAAAAAAAATAAAAAATTATGATTTTAGAAATTTATTAATAATTTATTTTACATATAAATTTTAGTATTAATTTTTAATTATTTTAATAATAATTAAATTAATTTGTAGTAATTAAAATTAAAAATTTAAGAAATTAAGATTTAGTAATATTAAAATTATTAACAAATTTTGTGCCAGCAGTTGCGGTTATACAAAAATTAAAATAAATTTTTTTAGTTTAAAATAAATTATTAATAAATTAAATTAAATATTAAATTATTAAGTGAAATTTTAATTTAATTAAAATTTATTTATATTTTTTGATTTAATAAATTTTATTAATAAACTAGGATTAGATACCCTATTATTAAAAATTAAATTTTAATGCTAAAATATTAGATATAATTATAATTATTGAAACTTAAATAATTTGGCGGTATTTTAGTTCATTTAGAGGAATCTGTTTAATAATTGATAATCCACGAATAAATTTACTTAATTTAATATTTTATATATCGTTGTTAAAAAAATATTTTTAAATAAAAATAATATTTTAAAATTAAAAAAAAAATTAATTCAGATCAAGATGTAGATTATAATTAAGAATATAATGGATTACAATAAATTTATTTAAATGAATTTTATTTTGTAATAAATAAATAAAAGTGGATTTAAATGTAATTTTATTAATTTTATTAAAATGATTAAAAATTAAAATATGTACATATTGCCCGTCGCTTTCATTTAAAAATTGGAATAAGTCGTAACAAAGTAGAAGTACTGGAAAGTGTTTCTAGAAAGACAAATTAGAGCTTGAATAAGTATTTCATTTACATTGAAAAGAAATTATATTTTTAATTAATTTGAGGGGGATAAATTAATTAATGTAAATAAATAATAGAAGAAATTTTAATATAATAATATTTTAATGGGGGTTAAAGTATAATTTATAGAAAAAATTTTAAAATTTATAGTTTAATAGTATTGTGAAAGAAATTTGAAATAAAATGAAAATTAATTATTTTAAAAGTAAATTTAATTTGTTGTATCTTGTGTATCAGAGTTTATTAATAAAAAATTTTTAAAAAAAAAAATCTCGAATTTAAAAGAGAAAATTAATTAAGAAAGTTATTGTATCATAATTATTTTTAATAATTAATTGGAAATGAAATGTTATTCGTTTTTTAAGATATCTAGTTTTTTTAGAAATAAATTAAATTTATAATTTTTTTATAATAAAATTAAATAAATTTAATTTTATTATGAAAAAATTAAATAAATTAAGGGATAAGCTTTAATTTAAATTTTTATAATAATAAAATATGAAAAATAAAATTTTTAAAATTTATATTGTTTATAAATTATATTTTTTTATAAAAAATTTTAATGAATATTATAAAATTTTAAATTTTAAAATTTAATTTTTTATAAAAAAATAATTTTTAATAATATAAAATTAGGTATAATGATAAAATTAGTAAAATTTTTTTTTTAAATTATTATAAATTTAATTTATTTTTAAGTAAAAAAAAGGAATTCGGCAAATAGGAATATTCACTTGTTTATCAAAAACATGTCTTTTTGATTATAATTTAAAGTCTAATCTGCCCACTGATTATTTAATTAAAGGGCTGCAGTATATTGACTGTACAAAGGTAGCATAATCATTAGTCTTTTAATTGAAGACTTGTATGAAGGATTTGATGAGATATTAACTGTCTCTTTTTTATAGATTGAATTTAATTTTTTAGTTAAAAAGCTAAAATTTATTTAAAAGACGAGAAGACCCTATAGAGTTTTATAATTAAAATTATTTTTATTTTATATAAAAATTTAAATTAAAAAATAATATAGATTATTTTATTGGGGTGATAGAAAAATTTAATTAACTTTTTTTTTAAAAGAACATTAATATATGAAAAATTGATCCATAAGTTATGATTAAAAGAAAAAATTACCTTAGGGATAACAGCGTAATTTTTTTTTTTAGTTCAAATAAAAAAAAGAGTTTGCGACCTCGATGTTGGATTAAGATAAAATTTAAATGCAGAAGTTTAAAATTTTGATCTGTTCGATCATTAAAATCTTACATGATCTGAGTTCAAACCGGTGTGAGCCAGGTTGGTTTCTATCTTTAAATAAATTTAATATTTTAGTACGAAAGGATTAAATATTAGAAATATATTTTAATAATATAAGAATTTTATTAATATTAGAAATATATTTTAATAATATAAGAATTTTATTAATTTAAAAGTATAATTAAAAATATTCACTATTTTGACAGAAAAATGTAATGATTTTAGAAATCATAAATATATAATTAAATTATATATGTAGTAGTGATATTATTTGATTACATTAATGCTATTATTGGTTTATTAATTTTAATTATTGGAGTTATAATTGGGGTTGCTTTTTTAACATTGTTAGAACGTAAAGTTTTAAGTTATATTCAAATTCGTAAAGGTCCCAATAAAGTTGGTTTTATAGGATTATTACAACCTTTTGCGGATGCTTTAAAATTATTAAGAAAAGAACAAATATATTTAAATTATTCTAATTATTTATCTTATTATTTTTCTCCTATTATAAGTTTTATTCTATCTCTAATATTATGAATATTAATTCCTTATTATTTTAATATAATTAATTTTAATTTAGGAATTTTATTTTTTTTATGTTGTACTAGATTAGGGGTTTATACTATTATAGTTGCAGGTTGATCTTCGAATTCAAATTATTCTTTATTAGGGGGTTTACGGTCAGTAGCCCAAACTATTTCTTATGAGGTAAGATTAAGATTAATTTTAATATCTTGCATTGTTGTAATTATAGACTTTAATTTAATTATATTTAGAAATTATCAAATTTTAGTTTGATTTATTTTTTTAATATTGCCTTTAAGATTATGTTGATTGTCTTCAAGATTAGCTGAAACTAATCGTACTCCATTTGATTTTGCTGAAGGTGAAAGAGAATTAGTTTCTGGGTTTAATGTAGAGTATAGAAGAGGGGGATTTACTTTAATTTTTTTATCTGAGTATTCAAGAATTTTATTTATGAGTTTATTGTTTAGAATTATATATTTAGGGGGTTATAATTTAAGTTTAATGTTTTATTTAAAGTTAATTTTTGTTTCTTTTATTTTTATTTGAGTACGAGGAACATTACCTCGATATCGATATGATAAATTAATATATTTATCTTGAAAAATTTATTTACCTCTTTCTTTAAATTATTTATTATTATTTATTGGAATTAAAATTTTTTTAATGTAATAATATATTTTTAGTATAAATTAATAGAATAAAGTTCTTTCTTAAGTTTTCAAAACAAATGCTTTAACAAGCTCATTAATTATAATTAAATTAGTTATTAAAAATTAATTTATCTCAAATTTTATTAATTAAGGGATTTATAATAAAATATGAAAAATAAATTACAGTTAGGAATTGACCTGTAAAGATATAAGGGATTTCCACAGGTCGTGCTCCAATTCAAGTTAATAAAATGACTGTAATTACTATGAATCAAAATAATACTTGATTAATAGGATAAAATTGAATTCCTTGAATTTTTTTATTAAAAGTAAAAGGCAGAATAATTAAGATTAAAATAGATATTAATAAAGCAATTACTCCTCCTAATTTATTAGGAATAGATCGAAGAATTGCATAAGCAAATAAGAAATATCATTCAGGTTGAATATGAACAGGAGTTACTAAAGGATTGGCAGGAATAAAATTATCTGGATCTCCTAAAAGATATGGATTAGTTAAAACTAATAAAAGTAAGAAAATTAAAAAAATAATTATTCCAATAAGATCTTTAAAAGTAAAAAATGGATGAAAAGGAATTTTATCTAAATTTCTATTTAAACCTAATGGGTTGTTAGATCCTGTTTGATGAAGGAATAATAAATGAATTATTGTTAATATTAAAATAATGAATGGGAATAAAAAATGAAAAGAATAAAATCGAGTTAAGGTTGCATTATCTACAGCGAATCCCCCTCAAATCCATTGAACTAATATAGTTCCTAAATAAGGAATAGCTGATAAAAGGTTAGTAATTACTGTTGCTCCTCAGAAAGATATTTGTCCTCAAGGAAGGACATATCCTATAAAAGCTGTTGCTATTAAGATAAATAAAATAATAACTCCAATCATTCAAGTATACTTAAAATTGAATGATTCATAATAAATTCCTCGTCCAATATGAAAATAAATACAGATAAAAAAGAAAGATGCTCCATTTGCATGTAAAGTTCGAATTAATCAACCATAGTTAACATTTCGACAAATGTAATTTACTCTATAAAATGCTATATCAATATTTGCAGTATAATATATTGTTAAAAATAATCCAGTAATAATTTGAATTATTAAACATAAAGCTAAAAGTGAACCGAAATTTCATCAAGCTGAGATATTTGAGGGGGAAGGTAGATCAATAAGAGAATTATTAATAATTTTAAAAATAGGGTGAGTTTTTCGTAAAGGTTTAAATTTGTTTAACATTAGTAGGATCGTAAAGGACCATAAAAAATATTAGTAATTTTTACTACAGCAATTAAAGTAATTAATAGATAAATAATTATTATAATTATTAAAAAATAAGTTTGTCTATTATATAATTTAGATAGATTGATACAATTTTCATTATTAAAAAATAATATAAAGTTAAAAAAATTATTTATTTCAAAAGAATTAATAAATAAATTTATTCAATTTAAATTATTTATGAAAATAATACTAAGTAAGAAAGTAGAAATTAATATTAATATAAGTATAAATTTATTTTTAATTGAAAAATAAAATATTTCATTAGAAGCGATTCTTGCAACATAAATGAATAATACTAATAAACCTCCTAAAAATGTTAAAAATAAAATATAAGAAAATCAATAAGTATAGGAAATTATTCCTGATAATAAGCAAGTTAAAAAAGTTTGGATTAAAATTATTAACCCTATTGATAGGGGGTGTTTTAAAAATATTATAAAAAATGATAGGAAAATTATTGTTAATGATAATATTATTTTTATATCAAAGAGTAGTTTAAAAAAAATAATAATTTTGGAGATTATTGATAAAGAAATTCTTTTTCTTTGAAGTTTTTAAATAAAAAAATTATTTTTGGTTTACAAGACCAATGTTTTATTTAAACTATAAAAACTAATGATAAATATATGATTAGTTATTTTTATTATATATGTAGTTGGAAATATAATTTTTGTTTCTAAGCATAAGCATTTATTAATTATGTTATTAAGATTAGAATTTATTGTTTTAAGAATTTATATGTTATTATTGTTATATTTAAGTTTTATTGAATTTGATATATATATATTAATAGTTTTTTTAGTTTTTTCTGTGTGTGAAGGAGCTTTAGGAATTTCTATTTTAGTGTCAATAATTCGAACTCATGGAAATGATTATTTTCAAAGATTTAATTTATTATAAATTATGATAAAATTTTTTATTTTATTAATTTTTACAATTCCTTTATGTTTTAAAAAAAATATATTTTGGTTGGTTCAAATAATTTTATTTTTTATAATATTTATATTTATAAATTTAACAATTAATAGTATAATTTATTGTAATTTAAGTTATATAATAGGATGTGATATACTTTCTTTTGGTTTAATTTTATTAAGAATTTGAATTTGTGCTTTAATAATTATAGCTAGAGAAAAATTATATAAATATAATTATTATTTAGAATTTTTTCTTTTTAATATAATTTTTTTAATAATTATATTATATTTAACTTTTTCTATAATAAATTTATTTATATTTTATATATTTTTTGAGGGGAGATTAATCCCTACTTTAATATTAATTATTGGATGAGGGTATCAACCTGAGCGAATTCAAGCTGGCTTATATCTTTTATTTTATACATTATTTGTTTCTTTACCTTTATTAATAGGTATTTTTTATATTTTTAATGAAATAAATTGTATTATAATTTATTTTATAAAATTTTATGATTTTAATTTATATATTTTATATTTTTCAATAATTTTAGCTTTTTTAGTAAAAATACCTATATATTTTGTTCATTTATGATTACCAAAAGCTCATGTTGAAGCTCCAGTATCTGGTTCAATAATTTTAGCTGGTATTATATTAAAATTAGGGGGGTATGGTCTTTTACGTGTTTTAATTCTTATTCAGAATATATCTTTAAAATTAAATTTTATTTGAGTAGTTATTAGTTTAGTAGGAGGATTTTATATTAGATTAAAATGTTTATGTCAAGTTGATATAAAATCTTTGATTGCTTATTCATCAGTGGCTCATATAGGATTAGTTATTGGGGGAATTATAACAATAAACTATTGAGGATATATAGGATCATTTATATTAATAATTGGTCATGGTTTGTGTTCTTCTGGGATATTTTGTTTGGCTAATATTAATTATGAACGATTAAATAGACGAAGATTATTTTTAAATAAGGGAATAATAAGATTTATACCATCTTTAAGATTATGATGATTTTTATTATTATCTGCTGCTATAGCAGCTCCTCCATCTTTAAATTTAATAGGTGAAATTAGATTAATTAATAGATTAGTGAGATGATCTTGGTTATCTATAATTATATTAATAATAATTTCTTTTTTTAGAGCTGGGTATAGTTTATATTTATATTCTTTTTCTCAACATGGTAAGTATAATTTAGGTTTATATAGTTTTTATACAAGAGTTTCTCGTGAATATTTATTATTATTATTACATTGATTACCCTTAAATATTTTAATTTTAAAAATTGATTATATAATTTGATTTTATTTAAGTAATTTAAAAAAAAATATTGATTTGTGGAGTCAAATTTATGAAATAAGCTCATCTTAAATTATTATTAAAAAGTTTTCTATTTGCTTTATTAGATTTTTTTTTTTATTTTTTTTTATGTTTATAAATTTTATAATAATAATTTATTTTATTATAAATGATTTAGTTATTTTTATAGAATGAGAGGTAATTTCTTTTAATTCAATGAGTATTGTGTTATCTATTTTATTAGATTGAATGTCTTTATTATTTATAATATTTGTTAGATTAATTTCTTCATCTGTAATTTATTATAGAAAGAGATATATGTCATTAGAAGTTAATCTAGAGCGATTTATTATTTTAGTACTATTATTTATTTTATCAATAATTTTATTAATTATTAGACCAAATATTATTAGAATTTTATTAGGATGAGATGGGTTAGGGTTAGTTTCTTATTGTTTAGTAATTTACTATCAAAATATTAAATCTTATAATGCGGGAATATTAACAGCATTAATAAATCGAATTGGAGATGTTTTTATTTTAATAGTAATTGCTTGGATAATAAATTATGGTAGATGAAATTATATTTTTTATTTAAATTTTATAAATAATGATTATGAAATAAGTTTTATTAGTTTTATAATTATTATTGCTGCTATAACAAAAAGAGCTCAAATTCCTTTTAGATCATGATTACCTGCTGCTATAGCAGCTCCTACTCCTGTTTCAGCTTTAGTTCATTCTTCTACTTTAGTTACTGCAGGTATTTATTTATTAATTCGATTTAATAATTTATTAGTTAATACTTTTTTTTTAAAATTGTTATTGATTTTATCAGGATTAACTATATTAATAGCAGGAATTTCTGCTAATTTTGAATTTGATTTAAAAAAAATTATTGCTTTGTCTACTTTAAGTCAATTAGGGTTAATAATAAGAATTTTAAGAATAGGTTTACCTGATTTAGCTTTTTTTCATTTATTAACTCATGCGATATTTAAGGCATTATTGTTTATATGTGCTGGTGTAATTATTCATTTAATGAATGATAATCAAGATATTCGGTTTATAGGGGGATTAAGATTATATCTTCCTTTAACATCATTATGCATAAGAATTTCTAATTTAGCTTTATGTGGAATTCCTTTTTTAGCAGGGTTTTATTCAAAGGATTTAATTTTAGAGATAGTTATAATAAGAAATTTAAATTTAATGATTTTTTATTTGTATTATATTTCTACAGGGTTAACTATATTTTATACTATTCGAATATTAATATATTTAATAGTAAATGATTATAATTTGATTAGTATTTATAATTTATATGATGAGGATTATATTATATTAAAAAGAATATTTATATTATTATTTATGAGAGTTATTATTGGTAGATTTTTAAGTTGAATAATTTTTTCTTATCCTTACATAATTTATTTACCTTTAAATTTAAAGTTAATAGTTATTTATGTAAGACTTATAGGATTAATAATAGGTTATTTAATAAGAAAAATAAGAATTTATTCTATTAATAAATTTATATTTATATATAATTTAAGTTTATTTTTAAGTTTAATATGATTTATACCTAATTTATCTACATATGGTTTAAATTATTATTTTTTAAATTTTAGTACTAAATTAATAAAAAATATTGATATAGGTTGAAGAGAGTTATATAGAGGACAAGGGTTATTAAATATTATAAAAAATTATACTATTATTAATAGTTATGCTCAAGTTAATAATTTAAAAATTTATATATTTAGATTTATTTTATGGATGATATTTTTATTTTTTTTAATAATTATTATAAATTATTTAAATAGCTTAAATAAAAGAGTATAATATTGAAGATATTAGGGTGATTGTTTAAATCTTTAAATATTTATAAAAATATAATATTTTGTTATTACAATGAAAATGTAATGTTTTAGTTTAAACTATATAAATAAAAATAAGAAATATTAATGATTTTAATCACTATAAATTAAGTTAGCAGCTTAATTATTTATATTTCTAAAATTTATTTTTAATTGGAATATTAAATTCATTAGTATCATTAACAGTGATATACCTCTTTTTTGGTTTCAATTAATAAATAAGGAGTTATAACTCTATCTTTTAAGTCGAAATTAAATGCAAATTGCTTCTTATTCAAGATAAATTGATATAAATTCAATAATTTTTGAGTGCAAATCAAATGTTTTTTAAACTATAATCCTTTTAATTAAGTAATTAATTAGTTCAATTTAATATATTTTGGTTTCATTCATGATATAAACCAATTAATAGAATAATAATAAAAAATATACTAGTTTTTGATCAAATAATTAAATTTACTATTTTAAATGTACAAATTATTGGGAAAATTAAAGCAATTTCAACATCAAAAATTAAAAAAATAACAGTAATTAAGAAAAAATGTAAAGAAAAAGGGTTTCGTGCAAATGATTTAGGGTCAAATCCACATTCAAAAGGAGAGCATTTTTCTCGGTCTTTAAATGATTTTTTAGAGAGGATTATTGAAATAATTATAATAATATTTGAAATTAAAATAATTAAAATAGATAATATTAATATTAAAGTAATTATTTATATTAAATAATTTTTAAACTTTTTGATTGGAAGTCAAATATACTAAATATATTATATAAATAATTAATTACCTCATCAATAAATAGAGATATAAAGAAATAATCAAACTACATCAACAAAATGTCAATATCATGCTGCAGCTTCAAATCCAAAATGATGTTTATTTGAGAAATGATTAAATAAATGACGAATAAAACATGTTAATAAAAAAATAGTTCCAATAATAACGTGAAGACCATGGAATCCAGTAGCTATAAAGAATGTAGATCCATAAATACTATCTGCAATAGTAAAAGGAGCTTCATAATATTCATAAGCTTGAAGAATAGTAAAATAAATTCCTAGAATAATAGTAATTAATAAACTTTGTTTAGTTTGGGAAAAATTATTTTCTATTAAGGCATGATGAGCTCATGTAACAGTTACTCCTGAAGTAATTAGAATGATAGTATTTAAGAGGGGAATTTGGAAAGGATTAAATGGGGTAATATTAGAAGGAGGTCAAACAGCTCCAATTTCGATATTAGGGGATAAGCTACTATGAAAAAATGCTCAAAAAAAAGAAATAAAAAAAAAAATTTCGGAAATAATAAATAAGATTATTCCTCATCGTAATCCTTTTAATACGGAAATAGTATGTTTTCCTTGAAAGGTTCCTTCACGACAAATGTCTCGTCATCATTGATATATAGTTAAAATAATAATAATATATCCTAGTATTAATAAATTTATACTATAGTTATGAAATCAATTTACTAATCCAGTAACTAAAGTTATTGTTCCGATAGCTCCTGTTAAAGGTCAAGGACTATAATCTACTAAATGATAAGGATGGTTATGTGTTGACATTAGTTAACTTCATTAGAATAAAGAGTTCTTAAAATAGAAATTACATAAGATTGAATAACTGCAACTGCAGATTCTAAAGTTAATAATAAAATTTGAACAAAAATTAAAAAAATAATAAGATAATTAGGCGCATTAATATTAGTACTTCTTAAAAGAGTTAGAAGTAAATGACCTGCAATTATATTAGCTGTTAGACGAACTGCTAAAGTTCCAGGTCGAATAATATTACTAATAGTTTCAATTAACACTATAAAAGGCATTAAAATACTAGGTGTTCCTTGAGGAATTATATGGATAAATATATGTTGTGAGTTATTAATTCACCCATAAAATATAAATCTTAATCAAAGAGATAAAGTGATAGAGAGAGAAATAGTTAAGTGACTAGTTCTTGTAAAAATATAAGGAAATAGCCCTAAAAAATTGTTGAATAATACGAATGAAAATAATGAAATAAAAATAAATGTGGAACCATTAAAACTGTTAGGTCCTAATAAATTTTTAAATTCTAAATGTAATTTGTTAATAATTAAATTTCATAAGATAAATTGACGGTTAGGAATTAATCAAAATGAATAAGGAATAAATATAATTCCTAAAAAAGTTCTTAATCAATTAAAAGGAATATTAAATAAATTTGTTGAAGGATCAAAAATTGAAAATAAATTAGTTATCATTTTCAGTATATTATATTATTTGAGGATTTTAAAAATTTTTTATTTGTAGATATTTTATTATAATAAATATAAAAATTTAAAATATTAAATAAAATAAAAATTAAAATAAAGATAATAAAAGAAAAAATTCAATTAATAGGTATTATTTGAGGAATAAAAGAATATTATTTATTTAATAATTTAAATTTGACATATTTATGTTATATATTTAACTAATTCTTTAATTTAATCATTAGAAGTAATTGTTAATTTACTATAAAATGGTTTAAGAGACCAGTACTTACTTTCAGTCATCTAATGAAGAATAATTATTAATTCATTTAATAAAATTTTTTAAGGAAATACTTTCAATAACAATAGGTATAAAACTATGATTAGCTCCACAAATTTCAGAACATTGACCATAAAATAATCCTGGACGATTTATAAAAAAGTTAGTTTGATTAAGACGACCTGGATTAGCATCTACTTTAATTCCTAAAGAGGGAATAGTTCATGAATGAATTACATCAGTAGCTGTAATTAAAATACGAATTTGATTATTTATAGGTAAAATAATACGATTATCTACATCTAATAAACGAAAGTTATTTTTTTGATCATTAGAATTAATTATGTAAGAGTCAAATTCAATATTAGGAAAATCTGAGTATTCATAACTTCAATATCATTGATGACCAATTGATTTAATAGTTATTAAAGGATTGTTTAGTTCGTCTAAAAGATAAAGTAAACGAAGAGAAGGTAAGGCAATAAAAATTAATGTAATAGCTGGTAGAATAGTTCAAATTATTTCAATTATTTGTTCTTCTAATAAAAATCGATTAATAAATTTATTAAAAAATAAAGATATTATTAAATAACTTACTAAAATAGTAATTATTAATAAAATAACTAAGGTATGATCATGGAAAAAAATAATTTGTTCTATTAAAGGAGAGGCTCTATTTTGTAAATTTAAATTAGATCATGTTGCCATTTCTAAAAAAAGGATATTCCTTTATAAATGGGGTTTAAATCCATTACATATAATCTGCCATATTAGAAATTACTTAAAATAGGTAATTCATTATAAGAATGTTCAGCAGGAGGAAGATTTTGTAATCATTCAATAGATGAGGATATATTTAAAGGAAATAGTACTATTCGTTGATTAATTATTGATTCTCAAATAATTATTATTATTATTATTATTGATAATAAAGAAATATAAGAACCAAAAGAAGAAATAATGTTTCATGAAATGAATCTATCAGGATAATCTGAGTATCGTCGAGGTATTCCAGCTAAACCTAAAAAATGTTGAGGAAAAAAGGTTAAATTAACTCCTAAAAATATAGAAATAAATTGAATTTTTAAATAAAAAGGATTTAAAGATAGTCCAGTAAATAAAGGATATCAGTGAATAAATCCTCCAAAAATAGCAAATACAGCTCCTATAGATAATACATAATGAAAATGAGCTACTACATAGTAAGTATCATGGAGAGTAATATCAATAGAAGAGTTGGCTAAAATTACTCCAGTTAATCCCCCTACAGTAAATAAAAAAACAAATCCTAATCTTCATAATATAGAAGGTCTATAATTAATTTGAGTTCCATGAAGAGTTGCTAATCAACTAAAAATTTTAATTCCTGTTGGAACTGCAATAATTATTGTAGCTGATGTAAAATAGGCTCGAGTATCAATATCTATACCAATTGTAAATATATGATGAGCTCATACAATAAATCCTAATAAACCAATAGCTATTATAGCATAGATCATTCCTAAGCATCCAAAAGTTTCTTTTTTACCTCTTTCTTGTGAGATAATATGAGAAATTATTCCAAATCCAGGTAGAATAAGAATATAAACTTCAGGGTGCCCAAAAAATCAAAATAAATGTTGGTATAAAATTGGGTCTCCTCCGCCGGCAGGATCAAAAAATGATGTATTAAGATTACGATCTGTTAATAATATAGTAATAGCACCAGCTAATACTGGTAAGGAAAGAAGTAAAAGTAAAGCAGTAATTCCTACTGCTCAGACAAATAAAGGTATTTGATCGAAAGATAAATTTCTAATTCGTATATTAATAATAGTTGTAATAAAATTAATTGCTCCTAAAATGGAAGAAATTCCTGCTAGATGTAAAGAAAAAATTGCTAGATCAACTGAAGCTCCTTGATGGGCAATATTAGCTGAAAGTGGGGGATAAACTGTTCAACCTGTTCCTGAGCCATTTTCTACAATTCTTCTTGAAATTAAAAGAGTTAAGGATGGAGGTAATAATCAAAATCTTATATTATTTATTCGAGGAAAAGCTATATCAGGAGCTCCTAGTATTAAAGGAACAAGTCAATTTCCAAATCCTCCAATTATAACAGGTATAACTATAAAAAAAATTATAATAAAAGCATGAGCTGTTACAATAGTATTATAAATTTGATCATCTCCAATCAAAGATCCTGGGTTTCCTAATTCAGTTCGAATTAGTAATCTTAAAGAAGTTCCTACTATACCTGCTCAAATTCCAAAAATAAAATATAAAGTACCAATATCTTTATGATTAGTAGAGTAAAGTCATTTTCGCAAAATAGAATAAAATGGCTGAGGAATAAGCGATAAATTGTAAATTTATTAACGAGATTATTCTCTTTTATTAAGTTTAAAGTCTTATATTCATTAATGATTTAAAATTGCAAATTTTAAGGAGTAATAGATAAATTACTAAGGCTTAAAGAAACTTCTTTATAAATAATTTTGAAGATTATTAGTTTAATTTTAACTTAAAACCTTAGATAAAATAAAAAGTTCTAAGAATTATTCCTATAATGGAAATTAAACTGTTAAATATAATAAAAAATAAATAATTATTTTTAATAGTAATATTAAATCATTTTAGTTTTAAATAATTAAATAAAATACAAGAATAAATAATACGAATATAAAAAAATAAAGTAATTAATCTTATTATAATAAAAATAAAAGAAACAATATAAAATTTTTTTATAATTATAAAATTAATAACAATTCATTTTGGGAAAAATCCTAAAAATGGGGGTAAACCTCCTAAAGAGAGAAAATTAATAAAAATTAGAAGTTTTAGAAAAAAATTTATATTAAAAATAAATAATTGATTAATAAAATAAATATTTATAATATAAAAAGAAAAACATATAATTATAATTAAAAATGAGTATGTTAAAAAATATAATATTCATAAATTTTCTCTGATTAAAATTGAAAATATCATCCATCCTAAATTATTAATTGAAGAGAATGATAATAATTTACGTAAAGAAGTTTGATTAATTCCTCCAATAGCTCCAATAATTGAATTAATTATTATAATTATAATTAAAAAATTTTTATTTAAGTAATATGATAGTAAAATTATGGGGGTAATTTTTTGTCATGTTATTAAAATAAAACAATTTAATCAAGATAAACCTTCAATAATATTAGGAAATCAAAAATGAAAGGGGGCAGATCCTATTTTTATTATTATAGAGGAATTAATTAAAATTGAAAATAAATTATTTATTTCAAAATTTTTTAATAAAATTATTTTTAATAAAATTGAAAATAAAAAATTAATAGAAGCAATTGATTGAATAAGAAAATATTTTAATGAAGCTTCTGATGCTAAAAGGTTATTAGAATTAGAGATTAGGGGGATAAATCTTAATAAGTTAATTTCTAATCCAATTCAACAACCTATTCAAGAATTAGCAGAGATAGAAATTAATGTACTAAAAATTAACATAAAAAAAAAAAATATATTATTAGAATTAATGTTAAATATAATAAAAATATTAAAAAAAAATAATAAATTATAAATTTATATATATATATATATATATATATATTTTAGTGTAAGATGCACAATAATTTTTGATATTATTAGATATAGTTTGATTCTATAAAATATAATAAAGGTAAATAATTACATTATTTAACCTATCAGATTAATCCTTTTATCAGGCACTTTATTAATTTTAAAAAAAAGGATATTCCTTTATATTTGGGGTATGAACCCAAAAGCTTTATTTAGCTTATTTTTAA